CATAATGTGAATATTCCAACAAAAAGTTTGATTTTAGTTCAAAATGATCAATATGTAGAATCAGAACAAGTGATTGCCGAGATTCGTGCCGGAACGTCCACTTTTCATTTTAAAGAAAGGGTTCAAAAACATATTTATTCTGAGTCAGAAGGAGAAATGCACTGGAGTACTGATGGCTATCATGCGCCCGAATATCCATATAGTAATGTTCATCTATTACCAAAAACAAGTCATTTATGGATATTAGCAGGAGGTCTATGCAGATCCAATATAGTGTCTTTTTCACTCCACAAGGATCAAGATCAAATGAATGCTAATTCTTTTTCTCTCGAAGAAAGATATATCTTTGATCTCTCACTGACTAATGATCAAGTAAGACATAAATTGTTGGATACCTTTGGTAAAAAAGATAGGGAAATTCTTGACTATTCAAAACCTTATCGAATCATATCCAAGGGTCATTGGAATCTCATAGAGCCTTCTACTTCTATTCGTCAAGAGAATTCCTTGGCTAAAAAGCGAAGAAATAGATTCGTGATTCCCTTACAATATGATCAAGAACAAGAAAAGAAACTAAAACCCTGTTTTGGTATTTCGATTAAAATACCTATAAATGGTATTTTACGTAGAAATAGTATTCTTGCTTATTTTGATGATCCGCGATACAGAAGAAGCAGCTCGGGAATTACTAAATATGGGATTGTCGAAGTAGATTCAATTGTAAAAAAAGAGGATTTTATTGAGTATCGAGGAGCAAAAGAATTTAGTCCGAAATACCAAATGCAAATGAAAGTAGATCGCTTTTTTTTCATTCCCGAGGAAGTGCATATCTTACCCGGATCTTCGCCCATAATGGTCCGGAACAATAGTATCATTGGAGTAGATACACGACTTGCTTTAAATATGAATACAAGAAGTCGAGTAGGTGGATTAGTCCGAGTGGAGAGAAAAAAAAAAAGTATGGAACTGAAAATCTTTTCTGGAGATATTCATTTTTCTGGAGAGGTGGATAAAATATCTAGGCACAGTGGCGTTTTGATACCACCAGGAATGGAAAAAAAGAATTCTAAAGGATCAAAAAAATTGAAAAATTGGATCTATGTCCAACGAATTACACCTACCAAAAAAAAGTATTTTGTTTTGGTTCGGCCCGTAGTCACATATGAAATAGCTGATGGGATAAATTTAGCAACACTTTTCTCTCAGGATCTCTTGCAGGAAAAGGATAATGTACAACTTCGAATTGTCAATTATATACTTTATGGAAATGGCAAGTCAATTCGAGGAATTTCTCACACAAGTATTCAATTAGTTCGGGCTTGCTTAGTATTGACTTGGGACCAAGAACAAGAAAAAAAGAGTTCTATAGAAGAAGAGGTTCATGCTTCTTTTGTTGAAATAAGGGCAAATGATCTGCTTCGTGATTTCATCCGAATTGAGTTAGTAAAATCCACTATTTCGTATACCGAAAAAAGGTATGATACGGCAGGTTCAGGATTTATTTCCAATAATGAATTAGATCGTGCCGATAGAAATCCTTTTGATTCCAAGGCGAAGATTCAATTATTTCCCCAACATCAGGAAACTCTTGGTACGTTGTTGAATCGAAATAAGGAATGCCAATCTTTCATAATTTTGTCATCATCCAATTGTTTTCGAATTGGCCCCTTCAATACTTCGAGATATAATAATGCGACAAAAAAATCGGATCCCCTGACTCCAATTAGGGATTTTTTGGGTCCTTTAGGTACTATTGTGCCTAAAATAGTAAATTTTTGTTCATCTTACTATTTAAGAACTTATAATCAAGTCTTTTTAAAGAAATATTTTTTACTTGAAAAATTTCAACAGACTTTCCAAGTGCTTCAAGTACTTCCATTTCAATACTGTTTCCTAGATGAAAATAGTAGTATTTATAATCCCGATCCATGCAGTAACATCATTTGGAATTCATTCCATTTGAATTGGTGTTTTCTCCATCACGATTCTTGTGAAGAGGCATGGACAATAATTAGCCTTGGACAATTCCTTTGTGAAAATGTATGTCTATTGAAATACGGATCACGCATAAAAAAATCTGGTCAAATTTTCATTGTTCATGTTGACTCTTTAGTTATAAGATCAGCTAAGCCCTATTTGGTCACTCCAGGAGCAACTGTCCATGGCCATTATGGGGAAACCTTTTATGAAGGAGATACATTAATTACATTTATATATGAAAAATCGAGATCTGGTGACATAACGCAAGGTCTTCCAAAAGTGGAACAAATCTTAGAAGTTCGTTCAATTGATTCAATATCGATGAACCTCGAAAGAAGAGTTGAAGGTTGGGACGACCGTATCCGAAGGATTCTTGGGATCCCCTGGGGATTCTTTATTGGAGCTGAACTAACCATAGCCCAAAGTCGTATCTCTTTGGTTAATAAGATCCAAAAGGTTTATCGATCCCAGGGGGTACAGATCCATAATAGACATATAGAGATTATTGTACGTCAAGTAACATCAAGAGTTTTGGTTTCAGAAGATGGAATGTCTAATGTTTTTTTACCTGGGGAATTTATTGGATTGTTGCGAGCAGAGCGAGCAGGGCGTGTTTTGGACGAAGCGATCTGTTATCGGGCAATCTTATTGGGAATAACGAAGTCATCTCTGAATACTCAAAGTTTCATATCCGAAGCGAGTTTTCAAGAAACTGCTCGAGTTTTAGCAAAAGCTGCTCTACGAGGTCGTATTGATTGGTTGAAAGGCCTGAAAGAGAACGTTGTTCTGGGGGGGATTATACCGGTTGGTACCGGATTCAAAAAATTAGTACATCGTTCAAAGCAAGACAAAAACATTCATTTGAAAATCAAAAGGAAGAATCTATTCGAGTTGGAAATGGGAGATATTTTGTTACACCATAGAGAATTCTTTTGTTCTTGTGCCCCAAACACTTTCCATGAGACATCAGACCAATAATTTCCGTAATGTAATTTACTAATTCCTAACAAGAGGTTCATTCTTTTTACTTTCACTCTCTGGTCCGATTATGGATTTCGTAATCAATCAATGAAATAAAAAAGAAAGAATGAAATTCATGGTTTGGGTCGTAGATTAATGGTCAATCCTGGTAGAAGGTTCCGTCGGAACAATTATTTATTTCACAAGGTACTGAATCTCTTTGAAAAAAAAAAGAAAAAGAGAAAGTGTGGGAAAATGGGAAGACGATATTGGAACATCAATTTGGAAGAAATGATGGAAGCAGGAGTTCATTTTGGTCATGGTACTAATAAATGGAATCCTAGAATGGCTCCTTACATCTCTGCAAAGCGTAAAGGTATTCATATTACAAATCTTACTATAACTGCTCGTTTTTTATCAGAAGCCTGCGATTTAGTTTTTGATGCAGCAAGTAGGGGAAAAAAATTCTTAATCGTTGGCACCAAAAAGAAAGCAGCGGATTTAGTAGCATCAGCAGCAATAAGGGCTCGATGTCATTATGTTAATAAAAAATGGCTTGGTGGTATGTTAACGAATTGGTCTACTACAGAAACAAGACTTCAGAAGTTCAGGGACTTAAGAGCAGAACAAAAGATGGGGAAACTCAATCGTCTCCCCAAAGGAGATGCAGCAATGTTGAAGAGAAAGTTATCTACCTTGCAAACATATCTGGGTGGGATCAAATATATGACGGGAGTGCCCGATATTGTAATTATCGTTGATCAGCAAGAAGAATATACGGTTCTTCGAGAATGTGTCATTTTGGGTATTCCGACGATTTGTTTAATCGATACAAATTGTGACCCAGATCTTGCAGATATTTCTATTCCGGCCAACGATGATGCTATAGCTTCGATTCGATTGATTCTTACCAAATTAGTATCTGCAATTTGTGAGGGCCGTTCTAGTTATCTAAAAAATGGTTGATTATCTTATCATTAATCTTATCATTAAGAAGAAGAAAGAAGAATATTAGTTTGTTTTTGGTGAACTCTCTTTGATTGTTACTATTTTGGTTTGCATCTTTTGGAGTTTGAACTATGTTTTGAATCTTGAATAATATTTAAGATTGAAAACATAAAATGATTGGTATTTTTTTTTTTATGTGATTTCCTAAATATACGATTCATAACTTAAATTCATGAATGAACATAGATGAATTGAGAAAGAGATGGTTGAATCAAAATAATTACTTTTTTGAATCTGTTAGAGGACAATATGAATGTTATACCATGTTCCATTCAAACACTCAAAGGGTTATACGATATATCAGGTGTAGAAGTAGGCCAACATTTATATTGGCAAATAGGAGGTTTACAAATTCATGCCCAAGTACTTATCACTTCTTGGGTTGTAATTGCTATCTTATTAGGTTCAGTCATCATAGCTGTTCGGAATCCACAAACCATTCCGACCGACGGTCAGAATTTCTTCGAATATGTCCTTGAATTTATTCAAGACTTGAGCAAAACTCAGATTGGAGAGGGGTATGGTCCTTGGGTTCCTTTTATAGGAACAATGTTCCTATTTATTTTTGTTTCTAACTGGTCAGGTGCTCTTTTACCTTGGAAAATCATAAAGTTACCTCATGGAGAGTTAGCTGCGCCCACGAATGATATAAATACTACTGTTGCTTTAGCTTTACCTACGTCAGTGGCATATTTCTATGCGGGTCTTAGCAAAAAAGGATTGGGATATTTCGGGAAATACATTCAACCAACTCCAATACTTTTACCAATTAATATTCTAGAAGATTTCACAAAACCTTTATCTCTTAGTTTTCGACTTTTCGGGAATATATTGGCTGATGAATTAGTGGTTGTTGTTCTTGTTTCTTTAGTGCCTTCAGTAGTTCCTATACCTGTCATGTTTCTTGGATTATTTACAAGTGGTATTCAAGCTCTTATTTTTGCAACTTTGGCTGCGGCTTATATAGGTGAATCCATGGAGGGTCATCATTGACTAACTTTCAAAATAGTCTTTTTTGAAGCTTATCCCAATTCAAGCAATGCGGGGGTTCAATATAATCCACTACTGGGTTGGATAAGAAAATGCAAATAGCTACATGTATGTATATATGAAGAAAGATAGATGATATTGCAGAATTTGGAATAGAAAGAAGGGTTGGGGATCCTACTACATATATTACTACATATATGTATATGTAATGCCTATGAGTATCAATCCTTGTGTATGTTTCGAAGAATGGTTCCAGAATACTATTTAATAGAAGAAAAAGTGCAGGTGATTTACGTTATGGAAGAAGAAAAGTATATGCTATTTACTAGTTAAATAGCAATTACCCCTATCTCTTTTTTTCTAGCCCACTGCATTTAGATGAATTCCCATATCAGTCCTTTTTCTATTTTGTCTGTTATTGTGAATTGAATGAAAGAGAAAGAATAGAATCTTTTATAAACAAGGAAACGCAATGACTAAAATCGTATACATATCTATTACATAAGGTAGAAAGGAAAAACGGTATATCGAAGTAGTTCTGACAATTCAGTAATATTATGAATTCCATTTGGAGCTTTTAGCTACTTCGACCCGATAGATTTTAGTGATAAAGATCAAAAAATAAAAAAGAAGTGTAGTAAAGTAAATAGTAAAAGTAGAAGTAGAAAAAGAAGTAGATTAAGTACTAATTCATTGGTTGGTTGTATCATTAACCATTTCTTTTTTTGGTGCGAGGAGCTTACCATGAATCCACTTATTTCTGCTGCTTCCGTTATTGCTGCTGGATTGGCTGTAGGGCTTGCTTCTATCGGACCTGGGGTTGGTCAAGGTACTGCTGCGGGCCAAGCCGTAGAAGGTATTGCGAGACAACCAGAAGCAGAGGGTAAAATCCGAGGTACTTTATTGCTTAGTCTGGCTTTTATGGAAGCTTTAACAATTTATGGACTGGTCGTGGCATTAGCTCTTTTATTTGCAAATCCTTTTGTTTAATGTTTCATTTCATCTTAGAAGAAAAACATAACCATAACTAAGAAATTTGAGAATTCTCAAATTCCATTAAGAATAATAAGCGGAGTGATACAAAAAGAACTCTGTTCTTTGTTAGTCCTATCTATAAAGGGAGAGCATATGAAAAATCTAATTGATTCTTTTGTTTCCGTGGGGCACTGGTCATCCGCTGGGAGTTTCGAGTTTAATACCGATATTTTAGCAACAAATCCAATAAATCTAAGCGTAGTGCTGGGTGTATTGATTTTTTTTGGAAAGGGAGTGTGTGCGAGTTGTTTATTTCAAGAATAGGTTGGATTTCACCGACTGCACTTTCTTTCTATTTATGTATTCTTTTTTATAGCAGAACTAGGAACAAAGGGTGCACAATCTCGACGAATTACTTCTGAATTGGATTTCATTCAGAAATCATATGTAAGAACCATAGCATTTCGTGACTAATTGGTAAATGAACTTTGATTCTCTTCTCTATCAACCAATAATGTTGAGGTCTTTTACATGGTTAAAGATCAATTGTTTGAAGTCCAGGCACAGCATAGCATGGTACTCTTTCTACCGCTAGGTTAGTACCAAAAAGGTTTAAAAATGAGAAAAAAGAAAAAAGGAAGAATTGGGAATTTATTCGATGTAGAACACTCATATGGATAAAATTATTTGAACCATTCACTGGAAAAATGGGTATCTTCCCCCCCACTGCCGAATCGACGACCTATGTATTGTATTTATATAAAATATTTGTAAAAAATGTATTTGTATAAAAAAGAGAATTTTTTGGATGAAAAAAATCGAAATCTCATTCTAATAATAATGAGAATGAAGTAATGAAGTTCAGAATTATATTCAATTCTATTTCTATTCTAATAGTATAATAGAATTCTTTTTTCTTTAAAATATTTTTTTTTTGAAAGGAAAGAAAGAAGTTCTAAATAAAGAACAAATAAAGAAACAACTTTGCTGACAATTTTTTATTTTTTGTCTGGTCTGAAGAGTCCTCCTAAGATTCTGATGTTAGATAAGTTTCGATAGCTTTGAATACGAACAGAAAAGAGAGGATAGGCTCATTCCATTCAAAGATATGGGAATGTCCATCAATCAAAGAAAAGATAAAAGAAACAATTGAGCGTGAGAGCCAAATGAATCGAAAGATTCATGTTTGGTTCGGGAAGAGATATTCTAGTTGTGAAATGAATGGAAAGATAATCTACTTTCATTAAATGATTTATTAGATAAGCGAAAACAGAGGATCTTGAGTACTATTCGAAATTCAGAAGAATTACGTAGAGGAGCCATTGAACAGCTCGAAAGAGCTCGGGTTAGATTACGGAAAGTGGAAATCGAAGCAGATGAGTATCGAACGAATGGATACTCTGAGATAGAACGAGAAAAAGTAAATTTGATTAATGCTACTTGCAATAGTTTGGAACGATTAGAAAATTACAAAAATGAAACTCTTTTTTTTGAAAAACAAAGAGCAATTAATCAGGTCCGACAACAAGTTTTGCAACAAGCCTTACAAAGAGCTCTAGGAACTTTGAATAGTTGTTTGAATAGCGA